GAATAATGATCAAACCAGATACAAATTATTTAGTTCTTATTTTTCTGGTAAAAAAAAAGAAGATAGGAGTCCTTATTATTCAGAAATGACTCGAATCGTATGTACTGTTGATTGTAATCTCATATATCCTTCGATTCTACGCGAGAATTCTGATTTATTGGCAAAAAGGAGAAGAAATCGATTTGTCATTCCAGTCCAATCGATTCAAGAACGAGAGAAAGAACTAATACCTCTTTCAGGTATTTCGATTGAACTACCCATAAATGGTATTTTCCGGAAAAAGAGTATCCTTGCTTTTTTTGATGATCCTCGATACCGAAGAAACAGTTCGGGAATTACTAAATATGGGACTATGGGGATGCATTCAATCGTTAAAAAAGAGGATTTGATTGATTATCGCGGAATCAAAGAATTTAAGCCAAAATACAAAATGACAATAGATCGATTCTTTTTCATTCCCGAAGAAGTACATATTTTACCAGAATCTTCTTCGATAATGGTACGGAACAATAGTCTGATTGGAGTAGATACGCGAATCGCTTTAAATACAAGAAGCAGAGCGGGCGGATTAGTCCGAGTGGAGAGAAAAAAAAAAAGGATTGAACTGAAAATCTTTTCTGGAAATATCCATTTTCCCGGAGAGACAGATAAGATATCCCGACACAGTGGCATCTTGATACCGCCAGGAACAGGAAAAACAAATTCTAAGGAATCAAAAAAATTGAAAAATTGGATCTATGTCCAAAGGATCACACCTACTAAGAAAAAGTATTTTGTTTTAGTTCGACCTGTAGTGACATATGAAATAGCGGACGGTATAAATTTCGCAACACTCTTCCCTCCTGATCTGTTCCAAGAAAAGGATAATATGCAACTTCAAGTTGTCAATTATATTGTTTACGGAAATAGCAAACCAATTCGGGAAATTTCTGACACAAGTATTCAATTAGTTCGGACTTCTTTAATTTTGAATTGGGATCAAGACAAAAAACGTTCTTCTGCCGAGGAGGCCCACGCTTCCTTTGTTGAAGTAAGGGCAAAAGGTCTGATTCGAGATTTCTTAAGAATCGACTTAGTGAAATCCCCTATTTTGTATCCGAGAAAAAGGAATGATCCGTCAGGCTCAGGATTGATCTCTGATGTATCAGATCAGACTAATATCAACCCCTTTTATTCCAAGCCAAGGATGAAACAATCACCTAGGCAAAATCACGGAACTATTCGCGCCTTATTAAATAAAAATAACGAATGTCCGTCTTTGATAATTTTGTCCTCATCTAATTGTTTTCAAATGGGTCCATTCACTGATGTAAAATCTCACAATGTGATAAAAGAATCAATTAAAAAAGATGCTACAATTCAAATTAGGAGTGCACTCGGCCCTTTAGGAACAGCCCTTCAAATTGTGAATTTTTATTCATTTTACTATTTTATAACTCATAATCCGTTTTTGGTAACTAAATATTTGCAACTTGAAAATTTAAAACAGACTTTTCAAGTACTTAAATATTATTTAATGGATGAAAGCGGGAGGATTTATAATCCTGATCCATGCAGTAACATCGTTTTGAATTCATTCAATTTGAATTGGTATTTTCTCCCTCACAAGAATTATGATAATTCTTGTGAAGAAATATCTACAATAATGAGTCTTGGACAGTTTATTTGCGAAAATTTATGTATAGCCAAAACCGGACCATACCTAAGATCGGGTCAAGTTTTGATTGTTCAACTTGACTCTGTAGTAATAAGATCTGCTAAACCTTATTTGGCCACTCCAGGAGCAACTGTTCATGGACATTATGGAGAAATCCTTTACGACGGAGATACATTAGTTACATTTATATATGAAAAATCGAGATCCGGTGATATAACGCAGGGTCTTCCAAAAGTGGAACAAGTGTTAGAAGTGCGTTCGGTTGATTCAATATCGATGAACCTAGAAAAAAGAGTTGAGAGTTGGAACGAGCATATAACAAGAATTCTTGGAATTCCTTGGGGATTCTTGATTGGTGCTGAGCTAACTATAGCGCAAAGTCGTATATCTTTGGTTAATAAGATCCAAAAGGTTTATCGATCCCAGGGGGTGCAAATCCATAATAGGCATATAGAAATTATTGTACGCCAAATAACATCAAAAGTGTTGGTTTCAGAGGATGGAATGTCTAATGTTTTTTTACCCGGAGAACTCATTGGATTGTTGCGAGCGGAACGGACGGGGCGCGCTTTGGAAGAATCGATCTGTTACAGGGCCATCCTATTGGGAATAACGCGGACATCTTTGAATACTCAAAGTTTCATATCCGAAGCGAGTTTTCAAGAAACTGCTCGAGTTTTAGCCAAAGCTGCTCTCCGGGGTCGTATCGATTGGTTGAAAGGCCTAAAAGAGAACGTTGTTATAGGTGGGATGATACCCGTTGGTACCGGATTCAGGGGATTAGTACACCGGTCAAGGCAACATAAAAACATTCCTTTGGAAACCAAGAATAAGCATTTTTTC